TCTATGTCCCAAGACAAAAAAATATGAATAACGAGAGTATATCCCTTAGTAACAGAGTATATCCCTTAGTAACATAGTAGTCTTCCTAATGCGGGACATCCTATTATCATAATGAATGAACAAGTGTTCAACCCCATAACTCATTATAACTTTGACAGGCAGTTCCCTTTTTTATACCATCTCTACCGGATGCGGAAAAATGACCATTGCAGCTTCATGGAAAAGCCCTTTATCGGATTTGAACCGATGACTTACGCCTTACCATGGCGTTACTCTACCGCTGAGTTAAAAGGGCCTGTTTAATTCACAAATTTAGCCCACTAAGAATCTACTGGATATACCTGTACAATTATATCTTGTACAATTATATCTTGTATATATTGTATATAATATATACAATATACATATACAGATGGGGGCTCATTCAGGAACAATGAATAGTTAATTCAATTAAATACATATATAAATACATATATGAAATGAATAGTAATATAACAGTCTATGTCTATTATATCTTAATCTTAATGATGCGCGAATCAATGAGTGAAAATTAGAATGAATGGGTTTGACTTTTTCTGTCGGGCAAGACATCCCCTATACTCCATTATTTTGATTATGATTAGATTATATAATTCATCTTTGTTATATAAGAATTGTTATTGTTATATAAGAATATATAATGTAATGAAAGGTTCCTGAATGAACAATAGATAAATTTTCTTACATTAATATTATATGTATACGGAATCACAAAAGCACGAAAGGTTGTTCGTATCCTAGCATGCATTATATTGACATTGACAATTCCAAAAAACTACTCATACTATGAGTATAGTATGATGGCGATCGGGTGGGCGTGCCCCTATCGTCTAGCGGTTCAGGACATCTCTCTTTCAAGGAGGCAGCGGGGATTCGACTTCCCCTGGGGGTAGTAGGGTACGACGAAAGAAAAGTTGACCATGAATTATCAATAAACCGACAATTGATTCTTCCTGGGTCGATGCCCGAGCGGTTAATGGGGACGGACTGTAAATTCGTTGGCGATATGTCTACGCTGGTTCAAATCCAGCTCGGCCCAAGAATTCACCGATCCTTGAGGATGATATAACCAATCCGTACTCCAAAAATACATGATGATATGGAGGAATAAAGAGTCAACTTGATTCTATTTGTTCCTCCATGTTCTGATGTTTCTAACAATCTGGATCTATGAATTATTTTCAGCCAATCCGAGAAATAAAATGAAAAGATGAAAAAGAAAAGAGCCCTTTTTCATTGAAAGATGGATTGTCAGTCAATTTGGCAATAACCACAGGTTGCTTTGCTATTTATCCATCCATCTTCATCTTCTCTTCTATCTATGTAGATATGTATATCAGTATATCCGTTACAGGCGTCGTATTTTTTTATATGATCTATCTATACGGTTATGGTTCGATGAAATAAAATCAAAATATAAAATCAAAATAAACAATAAATAATGTAAGCTGTACACCTCATTTTCTTGGGATTGTAGTTCAATTGGTCAGAGCACCGCCCTGTCAAGGCGGAAGCTGCGGGTTCGAGCCCCGTCAGTCCCGCACCGACCTGGGATCCTATGAATCGATTGATTCATCTCTCCGCCTTCTGCGAAGGGGAGGAGACAAAGAGCAGTGTCTAATTCCAGGTGGAAGGATCCTTATTTCACATTTATCATCGGGCAAGGTAAGCTCAATTACTAATTGAATTGGGGACAATCTCTTTATCTCGCCCAAATTGCACGCTGGATTCTCGATTTATACGTCTGAATTAAGGAAAGGAAGGAGGATACGAATACTAATAAAAGATCAATCAAAGATCCTGTCTTTCTGTTCTGGGGGTGGAGAATAGAAAATAGAACGAATAATCTTTTTTTTTCATTTTTCTCTGTCTTTCAAGAAGATTAGGTCATCACAAAAACTTAGCTTAGAACTGAATTCGTTTTCCAGTTCACTTCTACTGTTTGGATCTATGACGGATGGAATACTGGTCGAACCTCATTCATATGATATCATTCTATAAAGAATGAGGACGGCGGGTTATAGAAAGGAACGAAAGAGTAGAAAAATATGAGAAATTCAAAGGGATTCTTGGGTGGGGGTCAGGAATGCAATTTTTCGATTCAGTATGGATAAAAGATCTTCCTATGTTATACTATTCAATTCTCGACGATGAATTGATTTGATAGATCAGATATTGTTATTCATGATATTAGAATCCGATTCAGTATCATCAGGATTTAATTAATCCCATTGAATTTCAAAATTATGGAGAAGGATTGATCATCTCTATGGGATTAGATCCCGATTTCTTGCGAAGCAAAATAAAATTAAATTATGAGATTATGGAAGTCAATATACTCGCATTTATTGCTACTGCGCTGTTCATTCTAGTTCCTACTGCTTTTTTACTTATCATCTACGTAAAAACAGTCAGTCAAAATGATTAATTTGAATGAAACTTGAGTTAGTCTCATTTTATTAGTTTAGTTCTTTTAAAAATGATTCAATAAATGAAAGAAAGGGATGACAATTCCAAGTCTTAAATTAAATGAGCAGACTGGATTGAATCCTCGGTGTATGTATCCAATAGATGAGATAGTACGGTGGGGAGAACTATATGAACCTTTCTACCGTACTATCTATTGTATGAAGATATGGAATATGGAATTGATAGAGATCAATTTAAAATCAATCTACATACATACATGTGGATGCAAATCCATAAATTCATTATCACATATTATATATAATATATATATAGATTCAAATAGCACTCCCATTCCATCTCTTCGCTCCACCCATCCATTCGTTTTTATTTTGATGAATCCGAAATAATCTAACGTTAATAACTTAATTGTACTAATTCATAGGTTTCTCTTTCATTAATCTTTCATTAAGTTAATAACTTTCATAATGATAATCAGTAATCAGGATAGATTTTTGTTTGATTAAATTAAGTAGTAGAACTAATTAATTTAACTATTGCGAAAGAGTGGAGGAGTAGTATGTGCATATACAAAAGAAAGGCAAGTAATTTTTTTTTTAGAATTAAATTCCGAAGAAAAAGAAAGAATTGTGAATTGGATGATCTGTACTAGACGATCCAAGGAGTTCTATGGTAAGTTATTCGTATCTGGAAAAGGGGTAGTAGACCTTTTTTCATGCTTGAACCCTGATGGTGAGGCGATAAAGCATAAATAAAATGCCAGGAGTCTAAGGTAAGTATATGTGGATCACCGGGCGCTCTTCTTTTCTTTTCTTATGCGTAGCCTCTCCAAGGTTAGGTCGCCTACAGTATAAAGTTGTATCTACTCTACATAATAGCAGAACGACTCCCCCTTTGAACAGTAAAGAGGGAAAGAAATCAAATAGGGATTGTTGCTCCTCATTGTAATATCCATAATGATGTTAATGTTATGGTAAGAAAGAACGGGTTCATCAAAATGAAATGGAATATTTTGGAGGAATCAATTTGATTGGAAAAAATCAATTTTCTATCATTATCAGGGGAGTTGCTTTGATTTTCAAAATACGAACGCGGGAATAATTGAGATAGCGGATCCAAAGGTTAAAGGAAAATGAAAGGTAATTAATTACTAAATTTCTGTGGAATTTTGAGATGGAAGATATGTTTATTTAAACATAAAACGATCTAATTATGAAATTCAACAATTGATACAAGCTGATTACTCAACTCAATTACACTCAATTAGTAGTACCCTTAGAGTCCACTTCTTCCCCATACTACGAGTGAAAGGGAAAACGTAAAAACTACCATTAAAGCAGCCCAAGCGAGACTTACTATATCCATGTGAATCATGCCCCCTATCTCGATGAATATGAAGGAATTGTTACATTATTGATCCCTAAAATAATAATAGGGGAATTGGTGGTGCAGAGTCAAAAAAAAGAGATTATGACTTAAAGCTATTGACAAACCGATCCAATGGATCCGCTTGTATTGTAACAAGTCTCTATTTCCTATATAGGATTGATTTGTGGTGAGGAAGAATTAAGCACAAGCGCAACAGATACACGTTACCCATTGGAAGTATCAAGGGGATGTTAATGTTACTAGGGGAATGGAACATGTCGTAATAGTAAGATCTATTCTTTGTTTTGTTGCGTTTCATAGGGAAAATATATCTACATATATACCATCAAGATGGATAACTGTCTCTCCCTAAGCTAAACCTTACTATCTCTGTTTCTGTGAAACAATTGGTAGACACCCTATTACATTGCTACATTGCGGGGGTTACCACAGAAAAATTAAAAATTCTTTTTTTACTTTCTTCTATAGGGGCCAGTTAACCATTCACTATTGAATGACTGGCTGAGCACTGAAATCCTATCGCGAGTACGGCCTGTATACAAAGTATCTTCAGCCCTCTCCACAACCCCTAGGATTTCCCCCGTGGCGAATCTAAGCGAGATCTAATTCACGACTGAATCAGGAGACCCTACAGTGGGCATTGGTAGGGTATGGTAATTAGGAAAGATTGATAGTTATAGTCTTTCCTATAAGTTGGATCCTCGGAGCAAAGATTTACAGCCCTTCTTTCATAGAACCTGCGTATTTTGAAGCGGATTCTGAAGATAAATAAAATAAAGTATCAACAGTCCTTTTCGTCCACCGGGCAAGAATCAGGCCAGTTATATCAGCGAAGCAGGATTCCGAGCCATTTTTTGTGTTGATCAGGCGACACCCGGATTTGAACTGGGGAGAAAGGATTTGCAGTCCCCCGCCTTACCACTCGGCCATGCCGCCAAAAAAGAAATAATAAATGGGCGTAAATACTCTTTTTGGAGAGGGTTACTGAATCATTGGTTTTTATTGGATTTGCATCTTCCAATTCTGTTTTCCTTATCCTATCCATCTTTTTACCCAACTTACCCTTCCTCTAGTTGAGATCATTTTCTTAGATTTTCTTAGATCTATTGTATAGTATCTCAACATAAGACCTAAAAACTTCCCTTTTTATTGATTGCATTGAAATAAAAAGAAAATAAAGAATAAATTTCCAGTCACAGTCATTTAATACTTAATTGGAACCATTAACTATTTCACGAATGTGAATGTGAATTTACGAATGGTTCTTTGGATCTCCAAATGCTTTACCTTAATGTAATAAGAAGAAAATCAATCAAATTGATACATGACGAATCAGTATCAATCCAATTCCATTCCAATTAATTATAATAACAACTATGTGTTTATGTAAACCCCAAACAGTAAGATAGCTTACACACCCTTATAGTCAATCATGATCCATTTGGAATAGAAATTCATGATATAGCACGAACGAAATATATATCCAAGTGTAACTGCAATAAAGTATGGGCTAGCGAGATTAGCTAGCTTCGCATTACTTCATCGATACAACTCCTCTTACGTACGTACTGCAATTGTATTCTACTAACAACTAAAATGAAATGGTCGAAATAGATCCCTCCTTTGTGTGAATTATCTTTTGAACAACGGAATCAACGAGCTAAGTGCTAAAATAAAAATAAAAGCCACCCGGATTTTTCTAATGTAATGTTCTGATTATTCTGTCTCTCTATCATTTATATAACATAGATATAGTAGATATAGAACAGATCAAATCCCGAATCAATCCATTTTTCTGGTACCTAACCAGATCTGATCATAATATCATAACATAATTGATAGATAAAAGGTAGAAGATATACAAAGAAATTGGATCAAATAGACCTCTCTAATAAGTAATAAGATTCCATAGGTATGGTATCCATAGGTATGGTATCCATAGGTATGGTATCAGTGGCAGAATCCAACTTGTTTCCATGAATGTTTTATCGAGTCATTTAGATTTGCATCTGTTGCTCGAATTTTAGTACAAAATTCTCCTTCTCCCCCCGCCCATACATTCCATTTACATATAACATATATATGTATGTGTTTGGGGTTGAATAAAATTTCATGTGATTCAGTAAACGGAATATACATTCCATCATTGCTAGATCGATCTGTATCCGTACGGTTCGGTAAAGAGTGAGCCAATAATGGGATTTTTTCGAAAAACGGGAAACTAAAGATGCTCCGGGATGTTGGAGATGAGGGAATGTTTACAATACCTGGATTTAGTCAGATCCAATTTGAGGGATTTTGTAGGTTCATTGATCAGGGCTTGATGGAAGAACTTCATCAATTTCCAAAAATTGAAGATACAGATCAAGAAATTGAATTTCAATTATTTGGGGAATCTTATCAATTGGTGGAACCTTTGATAAAAGAAAGAGATGCTGTGTATGAATCAATTACATATTCCTCTGAGTTATATGTACCGGCGGGGTTAATTTGGAGAACCGGTAGAAATATGCAAGAACAAACCGTATTGCTTGGAAACATTCCTCTAATGAATTCCTTGGGAACCTCTATAGTAAATGGAATTTACAGAATTGTCATCAATCAAATATTGCAAAGTCCCGGTATTTATTACAGTACAGGATTGGATCATAACGGAATTTCTGTCTATACTGGCACCATAATATCAGATTGGGGAGGAAGATCAGAATTAGAGATTGATAGAAAAGAAAGGATATGGGCCCGTGTAAGCAGGAAACAAAAAATTTCTATTCTAGTTCTATCATCAGCTATGGGTTCAAGTCTAAGAGAAATTCTAGACAATGTTTGCTACCCTGAAATTTTCTTGTCTTTCCCAAACGAGAAGGAGAAAAAAAAGATTGGTTCAAAGGAGAATGCCATTTTAGAGTTTTATCAAAAATTTGCTTGTGTAGGCGGTGATCCGGTGTTTTCTGAGTCCTTATGTAAAGAATTACAAAAGAAATTTTTTCAACAAAGATGTGAATTAGGAAGGATTGGCCGACGGAATATGAACCAGAGACTGAATCTTGATATACCCCAGAACAATACGTTTTTGTTACCACGGGATGTATTGGCTGCTGCCGATCATTTGATCGGAATGAAATTTGGAATGGGTACACTCGACGATATGAATCACTTGAAAAATAAACGTATTCGTTCTGTAGCGGATCTGTTACAGGATCAATTCGGATTGGCTTTGGTTCGCTTGGAAAATGTGGTTCGGGGAACTATATGTGGAGCAATTCGGCATAAATTAATACCGACTCCTCGTAATTTGGTAACTTCAACTCCATTAACAACAACTTATGAATCATTTTTCGGCCTACACCCTTTATCTCAAGTCTTGGATCGAACTAATCCATTGACACAAATAGTTCATGGGCGAAAATCGAGTTATTTGGGTCCTGGGGGATTGACAGGACGAACTGCTAGTTTTCGTATACGAGATATCCATCCTAGTCACTATGGACGTATTTGCCCAATTGATACGTCCGAGGGAATCAATGTTGGACTTATTGGGTCCTTAGCTATTCATGCAAGGGTTGGTGATTGGGGGTCTATAGAGACCCCATTTTATGAAATATCTGAGAGATCAAAAGAAGAACAGATGGTTTATTTATCCCCGAGTAGAGATGAATACTATATGGTGGCGGCGGGAAATTCTTTGGCGTTGACTCGGGGTATTCAGGAAGAAGAAGTTGGTCCAGCTCGATACCGTCAAGAATTCTTGACTATTGCATGGGAACAGATTCATCTTCGAAATATTTATCCCTTCCAATATTTTTCTATTGGAGCTTCTCTCATTCCTTTTATCGAGCATAATGATGCGAATCGGGCTTTAATGAGTTCTAATATGCAGCGTCAAGCAGTTCCGCTTTCTCAGTCCGAAAAGTGTATTGTTGGAACCGGCTTGGAACGCCAAGCGGCTCTCGATTCAGGGGGTTCGGCTATAGCCGAACGCGAGGGAAAGATCATTTATACCGATGCTGAAAAGATCGTTTTATCAGGTAATGGGGACACTATAAGCATTCCGTTGGTTATGTATCAGCGTTCCAACAAGAATACTTGGATGCATCAAAAACCTAAGGTTCATCGGGGTAAATGCCTGAAAAAGGGGCAAATTTTGGCGGATGGTGCGGCTACGGTTGGTGGCGAACTCGCTTTGGGGAAAAATGTATCAGTAGCTTATATGCCATGGGAAGGTTACAATTCTGAAGATGCCGTACTCATTAGCGAACGTCTAGTCTATGACGATATTTATACTTCTTTTCATATCCGGAAATATGAAATTCAGACTCATGTGACAAGCCAAGGACCTGAAAGAATCACTAATGAAATACCTCATTTAGAGCCTTATTTACTCCGCAATTTAGACAGAAATGGAATTGTGATGCTGGGATCTTGGGTAGAAACTGGTGATGTTTTAGTAGGTAAATTAACGCCTCAGACAGCGAAAGAATCATCCTATGCTCCAGAAGATAGATTATTACGAGCCATACTTGGCATTCAGGTATCCACTGCAAAAGAAACTTGTCTAAAGTTGCCTATAGGCGGAAGAGGTCGAGTTATTGATGTCAGGTGGGGCCAGAAAAAGGGGGGTTCCATTTATAATCCAGAAATGATTCGTGTATATATCTCACAGAAACGTAAAATCAAAGTGGGCGATAAAGTAGCTGGAAGACATGGGAATAAAGGTATCATTTCAAAAATTTTGCCTAGACAGGATATGCCTTATTTGCAAGATGGAACACCTGTTGATATGGTATTCAATCCATTAGGAGTACCTTCGCGAATGAATGTGGGACAGATGTTTGAATGCTCGCTCGGGTTAGCGGGAGACCTGCTGGGCAGACATTATAGAATAACACCCTTTGATGAGAGATACGAGCAAGAGGCTTCGAGAAAACTAGTGTTTTCTGAATTATATGAAGCCAGTAAGCAAACAGCAAATCCATGGGTATTTGAACCCGAGTATCCTGGAAAGAGCAGAATATTTGATGGAAGAACAGGAGATCCTTTTGAACAACCTGTTATAATAGGAAAGTCCTATATGTTAAAATTAATTCATCAAGTTGATGATAAAATCCACGGACGTTCCAGTGGTCATTATGCACTTGTTACACAACAACCCCTTAGGGGAAGGGCTAAGCAAGGTGGACAACGAGTAGGAGAAATGGAAGTTTGGGCTCTAGAGGGATTTGGTGTTGCTCATATTTTACAAGAGATGCTCACTTATAAATCCGATCATATTAGAGCTCGTCAGGAAGTACTTGGTACCACGATCGTTGGGGGAACAATACCTAATCCTGAGGGTGCGCCAGAATCCTTTCGATTGCTCGTTCGCGAACTACGATCTTTATCTCTGGAACTGAATCATTTCCTTGTATCTGAGAAAAACTTCCAGATTAATAGGAAGGAAGTTTGATCGGAATGAATCAGAATTTTTCTTCTATGATCGATCAGTATAAACATCAACAACTTCGAATTGGATTAGTTTCTCCTAAACAAATACGTGCTTGGGCCAACAAAATCCTACCGAATGGAGAGATAGTTGGAGAGGTGACAAAACCCTATACTTTTCATTACAAAACCAATAAACCGGAAAAAGATGGGTTGTTTTGTGAAAGAATTTTTGGACCTATAAAAAGTGGAATTTGTGCTTGTGGAAATTATCGAGTGATCGGGGGTGAAAAAGAAGAACCGAAATTTTGCGAACAATGCGGAGTCGAATCTGTTGATTCTCGGATCCGAAGATATCAAATGGGATACATCAAACTAGCATGCCCGGTGACTCATGTGTGGTATTTGAAACGTCTTCCTAGTTATATCGCGAATCTTTCAGATAAACCTCTTAAGGAATTAGAAGGCCTGGTATACTGCGATGTGTGATTTGATCGAAATTACGATTTTACAGATTCAGAATGAAAAACTGTCATCCTATTTAATCCGATTGGGATGCCTCTAGCTCTGACATGTCTATTGGTAAGAATAACATGAAGCTCAGAATTTTGGGTGTGTGGGTGTATTCAATACCTCCAAATGAAAGAGGAATTAATCCATGGTCGACTCCCTAAGAGAGTAATAGGGAATTGCTAGTTGTACCTCGTTAAACTTTTTTCATGTTCTT